AAACTTTATTTGTAAAAAAAAATGTACAGACAAGCAAATTAAAAAATGAAAAAAAATGAAAAAAAAAAATACAAAATTTTTTTTGTCAGGTGATTTCAAATAAACCAAAAATCACAATTTTTCAATTTTAAAAATTTTCAAATTTTTGATATTTTCTTTGAAATTTAAGACAAAATGAGTAAATTATTCTATTTTCAAAAATTTTTTTTTTCCATATAAAATTTTATTTAATATATAATAATAAGTATTTATATATATATAAACCATAATATATATATATTATTTATTAATATGTAAAGATTAAATATTTATATATATATAATAATTATATTAGTATATATTCACTAATTTATTAATAATGGAGAGATAGTCTATATATTATTAGTAAAATAAATATATCATTTCCGAATACTCAGCATAATTGTTTAATTGAGTGAAAGAGAAAAATATATTAAAATATCGTATCTAAATATTAATTATATATTAAGTTATATAAATAATTTATATATTAATATTAATTATTGATAAATTATTATAATGTATATATATATATATATAATATATAAATTAATCATATATAATTATATACATATATATAAGAATTTAATATATAGACTATGTATATAAAAAAAAAAAACTCCTTTACTTAATATGAAATAAGCCATTATATAATAAGAATTATAATAAAATATACTCTTTATTAACAAGTTTCATATAATTTTATAAATAGAGAGATATTTATTAGGGGGGCAGGAAAATTTTTTAATTTCTTTGAAACTTTCGTTTAAATTACTTGTCTAATTAATTAATTTTGCAAGAAAAGTTTTGTTTTGATAAGAAATTTTTATATAAAATTTTTATATTTGAAAATTTTTTAAAATTTTTGTCGGTTTTTTGTATTAAAATTTTGAAAAAAATATTTTTTTACTTGTCTGTACATTTTTTTTTACAAATAAAGTTTTATTCTAATTTAAATGTTAAATTAAATTTTTACTTAAATGTAAGTATTAGTGGGGGGGAATGCTGTTTCTTAAAAAGTTACAGTACACACTATATTTGCAGTAAGTATAATTAAATATTAAAGAAATTTAGATTTAGAAATGATTTTTATTATTGGCAAAATTTGTGCCAGCAGTTGCGGTTATACAAATAATATAATTTAACATTATCGGCTTTAATTAATTTGATAACAAAATGATTATATATTTGAATTTATTGGGTGAAATCTTAAGTTTAGGCCAAAATTAATTGGGGGATTAATGAGGTTAAGAAATTTATTTGATAAACTAGGATTAGATACCCTATTATTTTAAACGTTAATATTTATAGCTTAATCATTAATAGTTATGTTCTTTAAAATTAAAGATTTTGGCGGTATTTTAGTCTATTTAGAGGAACCTGTCCTATAATCGATATTCCACGATTAAAACTACCGAAATTTTAAATCTATATATCGTCGTAGTTGAATATTTTAGTAGAATGTCAATATTCAAGATTTTTTATAAAAAAGTAAATCAGATCAAGGTATAGTTTATATTTTGGAAGAGTTGGGTTACATTGGGTTTATTTTGGATAAAAATTTTTAAATTTTTTTGAAATTGGATTTAAAAGTAATTTTTAAATATTTATAAAATGATTTTAGCTCTAGGATATGCACATATCGCCCGTCGCTTTCACTTTAAAATGGAATAAGTCGTAACACAGTAGTTTTACTGGAAAGTGGGTCTAGAATTATCGAGCTATAGCTTAGTTTAAGCGTTTTATTTACGCTAAAAAGTCTGGTTGTTAAATTCAACTTAGTTTGAATTGAAGCATTTATTGAATAAAAATACGGGGGTATTAGGATTTAATTTAAACAGACGTTAGTTTTATTATTGTAAAAGAAAAAATTTATTTTATTATAGAGAATTAGTATTGTGAGAGAAATTTAATTTATATTTTAAAGAAAAATTAATTTTTTGTACCTTGTGTATCAGGGTTTATTAATTATGTAATTTTAGTTTTAAAATTTTCTCGAATTTAAAAGAGCTAAAATTTTATACATTTTATTGTGGAATAAATATTTTTAATAGAATTTTTGAAATGAAACGTTATTCGTTTTTAAATATATCTAGTTTTTCAAGAAAAAAGTTTAATTTGTTAATTATTTATATAAAAATTTTTTTTCTTAGGTTTTTGGGGGTAATTGGTTATATTTTAAGGGATAAGCTTTAAAATAGATTATTATAAATTTTTAGAGGTACACACTATTTGTAGGATTAGAAATTTTTATCATTAGAAAAATGTTATAATTTATGGGGGCACCTATACTATTTATAAAAATTTTAATTTTTATATTGAAATATAGGTTTAAATTATAAAAATTTAGTAATAATGATAAAATTAGTATAATATTTTTTAGATTTAATTTTTATTTTTTAGGTTTCTGAAAGGAATTCGGCAAATATTTTCTCACCTGTTTATTAAAAACATGGCTTTTTGTTAATATTTAAGGTCTAGCCTGCCCAATGAATTAATTTTTAAATGGCCGCGGTATCTTGACCGTGCAAAGGTAGCATAATCATTAGTTTTTTAATTGAAAGCTAGAATGAATGGTTGAATGAGGAAAATACTGTCTCTTGGAGATTTTATTAGAATTTTATTTTTAAGTAAAAAAGCTTAAATTTTGTTTAAAGACGAGAAGACCCTTTAGAATTTTATATAGGGTTAAAATTTAAATTTTAGGGATTAATATTTTTTATTTTAAATTTATATTTAGTTGGGGTGACTAAAAAATTTAAGAAACTTTTTTTTTATGAATCCATTAATTTATGTTAATTTGATCCATTATTTATGATTAAAAGATTAAATTACCTAAGGGATAACAGCGTTATTTTTTTTGAGAGTTCTTATCGAAAAAAGGGATTGCGACCTCGATGTTGGATTAAAATTAAATTATGGTGCAGTAGCTTTAACTTTGGGTCTGTTCGACCTTTGAAATTTTACATGATCTGAGTTTAAACCGGTGTGAGCCAGGTTGGTTTCTATCTTAAGTCAATTCAAATGTTTTAGTACGAAAGGACCGGAGGTTTTTTTTATAATTTTCACTAGACTGCCAATAGTTATTTTGGCAGAAAAGTGCAATAGGCTTAGAATCTTTACATGTGAAACTTCTTACACTTAACACTTGTTAATAATAGATTTGTTATTATTGTTTATTACAAGGTTAGTATTGATTATTTTTGTTTTAGTTGGAGTAGCCTTTTTGACTTTATTAGAACGTAAGGTTTTAGGTTATATTCAAATTCGAAAGGGTCCTAATAAGGTAGGTTTTATAGGGTTAATCCAGCCTTTTAGAGATGCCATTAAATTATTTACTAAGGAACAGACTTATCCTTATATGTCTAACTTGAATTTATATTATATGAGTCCTATTATTAATCTGGTTTTATCTTTATTTTTATGAATGTGTATACCATTTATTACAGTAAATTTAAATTTTAATCTTTCTTTATTGTTTTTTTTAAGCGTTTCTAGTATTAGAGTTTACACATTAATATTAGCTGGCTGATCTTCTAATTCAAACTATTCTTTATTGGGAAGGTTACGTTCAGTAGCTCAAACAATTTCTTATGAAGTTAGTTTAGCTTTAATTTTAATATCCTTTTTATTTTTAATTATAAGCTTAAATATACTTGATTTAATAAAATACCAAAAATATATTTGATTTATTTTTTTAATATATCCAATTAGTTTAATATGATTAGTTTCTAGGCTAGCTGAGACTAATCGTACTCCTTTTGATTTTGCTGAAGGAGAATCTGAGTTAGTTTCTGGGTTTAACGTAGAATATAGAAGTGGGGGGTTTGCAATAATTTTTTTAGCCGAATATTCAAGAATTTTATTTATAAGAATATTAAGGTGTATGCTTTTTTTAGGGGGTAATTTAATTAGATGGGTATTTTTTTTAAAGCTAGTTTTTATTGGTTTTTTTTGGATTTGAGTTCGTGGTACATTGCCTCGATTTCGATACGATAAATTAATATATTTAGCTTGAAAATCATATTTACCAGTCTCATTGAATTATTTTTTATTTTACTTAGGTATAAAAATGTATATTTTTATACTTTTAATTTAGTTAATAAAATTTAGTACAAGTTAATAGAAAATTATAATTTCTTTTTTATACTTTCAAAGTATATACTTATACAAGTTCATTAACTATGATTTGAAAATAATAGTGTCTCATATATTTTCTATAAAAGGGTTAATAATATAGTATAAAAAATATATAATAGTTAAAATTTGTCCTGTAATAATATAAGGGTCTTCTACTGGTCGAGCTCCAATTCAAGTTAATAGGATAATAATAGAAACTAAAGATCAAAATAAAATTTTATTAATTGGGTAAAATTGGTTTCTTTGGAATTTTTTATTATTAGTGAATGGAAGAATATAAAGGATTGCAATTGATATAACAAGAGCAATAACTCCACCTAATTTATTGGGGATAGACCGTAAGATTGCGTAAGCAAATAAAAAATATCATTCTGGTTGGATATGTACTGGAGTAACTAGAGGATTAGCTGGAATGAAATTATCAGGGTCTCCTAGTATGTTAGGTGAAACTAAGGAAATTGATACTAAAATAAATGTTAAAATTAAAAATCCAACGGTATCTTTGAAAGAAAAATAAGGGTGAAACGGGACTTTGTCAATATTTCTATTTCTTCCTAATGGATTGTTTGATCCTGTTTGATGAAGAAATAGTAAATGAATCATTACTAAAGCTGTAACAATAAAAGGTAGTATAAAGTGTAATGCAAAGAATCGGTTTAAAGTTGCGTTATCAACTGCAAATCCTCCTCATAGTCATTGAACAATTGATATCCCAATATATGGAATGGCAGAAACTAAGTTGGTAATAACTGTAGCCCCTCAAAATGATATTTGTCCCCAAGGAAGAACATACCCTAAGAATGCAGTTCCTATTACTAAAAAAAAAATTCTTACTCCTATTATTCAAGTATGAGATAAAAGATAAGATCCGTAGTATATTCCTCGTCCAATATGAATATATAAACAAATAAAAAAAAATGAAGCTCCATTTGCATGAATAGTTCGAATTATATTTCCATAATTAACATCTCGACAAATATGAGCTACTCTATTAAAAGCTAAATCAACATTTGGACAATAGTGTATTGCTAAGAATAGGCCGGTAATAATTTGAATTCCTAGGCATAGTCCTAGTAAAGATCCAAAGTTTCATATTGAAGTAATATTAGAAGGTGTAGGTAAATCTACAATAGAATTATTAATAATTTTAAAAAGAGAAAAAGTTTTTCGTAAAGCAATTTTCATTAGAATTTTTGTCGTAATGGTCCTTTTTCAATATGAGAAATTTTAGTTACAGCAATTAAAGTGATAAATAAATAATTAAAAATTATGAGTATAATAATAAAATTTGGTTTATTTAAAAACTTAATTAATGAAATTTTATTATTTATATTTAAATTTGACAAAAATATATCATAATTAATTGATAAGTTATTAAAAAAAAATTGGTCAATTAATATAATTAAAAATAATATAATAATTAAAATTATAATTAATGTAAATAATTTAAATGAAAATTTAAATTTTTTATTAGAGGCAATTCTAGTTATATAGATAAATAAAATTAATATACCTCCAATTATTACTAAAAATAAAATATAAGAAAATCAATAAGTATAACTTAATATTCCTGAAATTAAAGAAATTAAAATTGTTTGTAATAATAAAATGAAACCAAATGATAAGGGGTGATTTAAAAATAAAAATATTAGTGATAATAGGCAGCTCATAGAAAATAAAAAATTCATGATACAGAGAATAGTTTATAAAAATATTAATTTTGGAGATTAAAGATAGGGAGTTTCCTTTTCTCTGAAGTTTTAAAAGAATAATCTTAATTTTGGTTTACAAGACCAATGTTTTTTTTAAACTATAAAAACTAATGATAATTCATTTTATAATTTTATTAATATTTTTTTCTGGAGCATTAGTATACTCTATTAAGCGAAATCATTTATTATTAATATTATTAAGACTTGAGTTTATAGTTGTTTCTTTATATTTTTTTATTTATATATATATAAGAACTATAAGTTATGATTATTTTTTTTCAATATTATTTTTAAGATTTAGAGTATGTGAAGGGGCTTTAGGCCTTTCTGTTTTAGTTTCTATAATTCGTTCTATTGGAAATGATTATATTATAGTATTTTCTTCATTATGATAAGGTTTATTATTAGAATACTATTTTTAATTCCTTTAAGATTTTTAAATTTTTTTTGATTAATTCAATTTATTTTTTTTATTTACTTTTTTATTTTTATATCAAAGTTTTCTTTTATGTATTATTTTTCTTATATTTTTATAAGATTGGGTATTGATATATTATCTTTTTTTTTAATTTTATTAAGGTTTTGGATTTGTTCTTTAATAATCTTATCAAGAGAAAAGATTTTTAAATTAAATAATTATAGAAATTTATTTTTATTAGTAATAATTTTTTTAATAATAAGTTTATATTTAACTTTTAGATTTTTAAATATGTTTATATTTTATTTATTTTTTGAAATTAGTTTAATTCCTACTTTAATGTTAATTATTGGTTGAGGGTATCAGCCGGAACGAATTGAGGCTGGAATATATTTATTATTTTATACTTTATTAGTTTCTTTACCAATAATAGTTTCAATTTTTTATTATTATAAAACAATAAATAGTTTAGAATTTTTTATATTAAAGGATATAAATAATATTTTTTTATATTTTTTTATAAATATAATTTTTATAGTAAAAATACCTATATTTTTTATTCATTTATGACTTCCTAAAGCTCATGTAGAAGCTCCAGTTTCTGGGTCAATAATTTTAGCTGGAATTATACTAAAATTGGGAGGCTATGGGTTATGTCGAATGATGGTGATATTTATAAATGTTGGTATAAAATTAAATATTATTTTTATTGTTATTTCTTTAGTTGGTGGGTTTTTAGTTTCTTTAATTTGTATACGTCAAAGAGATATAAAGTCTTTAATTGCTTATTCTTCTGTTGCTCATATAGGGTTAGTTTTAAGAGGAATTATAACTTTAAATAGATGAGGGATAATAGGAGCATTAGTAATAATATTAGCTCATGGTCTTTGTTCTTCAGGTTTATTTTGTTTGGCAAATATTTCATATGAACGGTTTAGTAGACGAAGATTATATTTAAATAAGGGGTTAATAAATATTATACCTAGTCTTTCTATATGGTGGTTTCTTTTTAGTTCTTCTAATATAGCTGCTCCTCCATCATTAAATTTATTAGGGGAAATTTTATTAATTAATAGATTAGTTTCTTATAATTGATTAACTATAGTATTTCTTTTTTTAATATCTTTTTTTAGAGCTGTTTATTCTTTATTTTTATTTTCTTATACTCAGCATGGAAAATTATATGTTGGAATATTTTCTATTTATAGAGGGTATTTTCGTGAGTATATATTATTATTATTACATTGAATTCCTTTAAATTTAATAATTTTAAAGTCTGAATATTTTATTTGATTATAATTTAAATAGTTTAAAAAAAATAATAGCTTGTGGTGCTGTAGATGTATAATTGTACTTTAGATAATTTCAATTTGTAAAGTTTATTTTTATTTTTTTATTACAATATGTTTTAATTTATTTTTTATAAGAATTTTTTTTATAATTTTAGATAAGACATTAATTTTAGATTTTTCTTTATTAGCTATTAATACTTGTTCTTTAGAAATAGTCATTTTATTAGATTGAATGTCAATATTATTTATAAGATTTGTTTTATTTATTTCTTCAATAGTAATTTTTTATAGAGAAGAATATATAGAAGGAGAAATTTATTTAAATCGATTTATTTTATTAGTAGTTTTATTTGTTTTATCAATAATATTATTAATTATTTCTCCTAATTTAATTAGAATTTTATTAGGATGAGATGGTTTAGGTTTAGTATCTTATTGTTTAGTTATTTATTATCAAAATGAAAAGTCTTATAATGCTGGGATATTAACTGCTTTAACTAACCGTATTGGAGATGTAATATTATTAATATCGATTGCTTGAATATTAAATTTTGGTAGGTGGAATTATATTTATTATTTAGAATTTATAAAAAATGATAAAAGAATACAAATTATTTCTTATATAGTAATTATTGCTTCTATAACAAAAAGAGCCCAAATTCCATTTTCATCTTGATTACCTGCTGCTATAGCTGCTCCTACTCCAGTTTCTTCTTTAGTTCATTCTTCTACGTTAGTAACTGCGGGGGTTTATTTATTAATTCGTTTTAATTATTCATTTAGAGAAAGAATAATATATTTTTTATTGTTTTTTTCTTGTTTAACTATATTTATATCGGGATTAGGGGCTAATTTTGAATTTGATTTAAAAAAAATTATTGCTTTATCAACATTAAGACAATTAGGACTTATAATAAGAATTTTATCATTAGGAGAATATAAATTGGCTTTTTTTCATCTTTTAACTCACGCTTTATTTAAGGCTTTATTATTTATATGTGCTGGTAATATAATTCATAATATAAATAATACTCAAGATATTCGGTATATAGGAAGATTAATTTATCAAATACCTTTGACTTGTAGATTTTTTAGTATTAGAAATTTTTCCTTATGTGGTTTACCTTTTTTATCTGGTTTTTATTCAAAGGATTTAATTGTTGAAGTAATATCAATACAATATTTAAATTTATTTATTTATTTAATTTTTTATATTTCAATTGGTTTAACTGTTTGTTATAGAATTCGATTGACTTATTATAGTTTAGTTGGGACATTAAATTTTAATAGTTTAGTTTCAATAAATGATAAAGGATTTCTTATATTAAAGGGAATAAGTGGTTTAATTTCTTTTGTTATTTTTAGAGGTAGAATATTAATATGATTAATATTTCCTTCTCCTTATTTTATTTGTTTACCTATTTATATAAAATTAATGGCTTTATTTATAATTTTATTAGGGGGATTAATTGGTTACGAAATTTCTAATTTTAAGTTATTTTATTTAAATAAATCTTTAAATTTATATTATAGTTCTTTATTTTTATCTTTAATGTGAAATATACCTATTTTATCAACTTTAGGGGTAAATTACTATCCTTTAAAGTTTGGACAAATTTATTTAAAAACAATAGATCAAGGTTGATACGAGTATTATGGTAGAAAAAATATATTTAATTTTTTATTTATAATTTTACAGTTTTTTCAAAGTTTATCAAAAAATCATTTAAAAATATATTTTGTTATAATAATTATATGATTATTTTTTATACTAATAAATATTTACTTAAATAGCTTATATAAGAGCATAATATTGAAGATATTAAGGAAATAGAATTATTTTTAAGTATTTATAAAGTAAAGCTTATTTTTACAATGAAAATGTAATGTTTTTTTTAAACTATACAAATAGAAATATAAACAGAATTACACTGCTTAAGAATTAAGTTAGAAGCTTATTCTTGAGTACCCTATTTCTTTAATTGGAGAGAATCCTCAATTTTATCATTAACAGTGATATACCTCTATTTGGTTTCAATCAAAAATAAGGATAAATTTATCAAACTTTTAGGTCGAAACTAACTGCAAATATTGCTTCTTATTTTAAGATAAATTGATATTTCAATACTTTTTAAGTGCAAGTTAAATGTTATAGTTAACTATTATCCTTTAAACCGTTCAATTTAAAGAACCTTGGTTTCATTCATGGAATAAACCTAGTAATAAAATTAAAATAAAAAAAGTTCTTGTTAGTCTAAAATTAATAATATTAGATATTTTTAATGAAACAATTATTGGTAATAAAAGAGTAATTTCTACATCAAAAATTAAAAAAATAATAGCAATTAAAAAAAAATGTAAAGAAAAAGGTAATCGAGCAGAATTTTTTGGGTCAAATCCACATTCAAATGGTGATCTTTTTTCTCGGTCATAAAAAGTTTTTTTAGAGATTAAATTTAATAAAGTAGTAATGATAAATAAAATAAAAGTAATTATTATTCATAAAAAAAATAAAATTTTAATTATTTATACTAGAATGTAGATTTTTTGATTGGAAGTCAAATATAATAATTATATTACATAAATATCTACCTCACCAGTAAACAGAAATATAAAGGAATAATCAAACTACATCTACAAAATGTCAATATCAAGCAGCAGCCTCAAATCCAAAATGGTGGATAGAAGTAAAATGATAAAAATAATGTCGAATTAAACAAACTAATAAGAAAGTTGTTCCAATAATTACATGGATTCCATGAAACCCAGTAGTTATAAAAAATCTTGATCCGTAAACAGCGTCAGCAATTGTAAAGGGGGCTTCTATATATTCGTAAGCTTGAAGGATAGTAAAATAAATTCCTAAGATAATTGTTAGTATTAATCCTTGAAAGGTTTGAGGATAATTATTTTCTATTATTCTATGGTGAGCTCAAGTTACAGTTAATCCTGATGTTAAAAGAATTAAAGTATTTAGTAAAGGAATTTCAATTGGGTTAAAAGGTTGGATACCTTTTGGGGGTCAATTTATCCCAATATCAATTGCAGGAGTTAAGGAATTATGAAAAAATCTTCAAAAAAATCTAATAAAAAAAAATACTTCAGAAGTAATAAATAGAATTATTCCTCATCGAAGGCCTATTGTTACAATAAAAGTATGGTGTCCTTGGTAAGTTCCTTCACGAACAATATCTCGTCATCATTGAAATATAACTAAAGAAGTTGCTATTAATCCTAAAATAAATAAGTCTACTTTAAATAAATGGAATCATTTTACTAAACCCGATACTAGAATTAATGCACTAAATGATCCTAAAATAGGCCATGGTCTATAATCAACTAAATGAAAAGGATGATTTTTATGTGACATTAATTTACTTCTCTTGAGTAAAGTGTTCTTAAAACAGTAAATACGTAAGATTGAATAATTGATACTGCGGATTCTAAAATTAAAAGAGCAATTTGGATAATAATTAAGATATTAATTAATAAAAGTGGTAAGGTAGGACCAGTATTTCCTAGTAATGTTATTAATAAATGTCCGGCAATTATATTAGCAGAAAGCCGAACTGCTAATGTGCCAGGACGAATAATGTTTCTAATTGTTTCAATGCATACTATAAATGGTATCAAAATAGCTGGGGTTCCTTGGGGGACTAGGTGAGCCAGTATATGAGTTGTATTATTAATTCAGCCGTAGATTATAAATCTTATTCATAGGGGGAGCGCTAATCCTAAAGATAAAATTAAATGCCTTGTTCTAGTAAAAATATAAGGAAATAATCCTAAAAAATTATTAAATAGAATAAAAGAAAAAAGACTAATGAAAATTAACGTTCTCCCTTTTAAAGAGTTTTTATTAATTAAAATTTTAAATTCTTGATGAAGGGTTATAATAATTTTAATTCAAAGGATGTTTAATCGAGAGGGGATTAATCAAAATCTTATGGGGATTATGAATAGCCCGATTAAGGACCTTGATCAGTTTAAAGCTATGAAAAATTTTGTTGATGGATCAAATGATGAAAATAAATTAGCTATCATTTTCAGTTATATTTAATATTTTTTTTTATTGTTTTAAATCTTTTAATTTTATATAAAAAACAAAAGTAATTTAAAACATTATATAAAAAAAAGATTATTGTAAAGTAAATAAAAAGGGTTAGTCAATTTAGAGGTGCTATTTGAGGAATCAAAAATTATTTAAATAAATAATTTTAGTTTGACATACTAATGTTATAGTTTTTAACTAAATTTTTTCCATTAGAAGTATGCGTTATTTTACTATAATGTGGCTTAAGAGACCAGCACTGACTTTCAGCAACCTAATGAAACTTCAGCTATCTTATAAATTCACTTAATAAAATAATTAGGGGAAATACTTTCTAATACAATAGGTATAAAACTGTGGTTAGCTCCGCAAATTTCTGAACATTGTCCAAAAAATAAGCCAGACCGGTTAGTAGAGAATCTAACTTGATTTAAACGACCGGGGGTTGCATCAATTTTAACTCCTAAAGATGGAATTGTTCATGAATGAATAACATCAGCAGATGTGACTAAAAGTCGAATTTGAGAATTAAAAGGAATAACAATTCGATTATCAACATCTAATAAGCGAAAATTAAAAGGTTTTATTTCATTAATTGGAATTATATAAGAATCAAATTCAATATTTTTAAAATCTGAGTATTCGTATGATCAATATCATTGATGACCAATTCTTTTAATAGAAATAGAGGGGTTATTAATTTCATCTAGAATGTAAATTAATCGTAAAGAAGGAAGTGCAATAAAAATTAATGTAATAGCTGGTAAAATTGTTCAAATAATTTCAATTGTTTGCCCTTCTAATAATAATCGATGGGAAAATTTATTGAAAAATAACCTTGTTATTAATTGTCCAACTAAAATTGTAATAATTACTAAAACTAATAATGTATGGTCATGGAAAAATGAAAGCTGCTCTATTAATGGAGATGCCCTATCTTGAAGAGAGATTATATTTCAAGTCGTAATTTCTAAAAAAAGGTCAAACTTTATATTTGGGGCTTAAATCCATTGCACTAATCTGCCACATTAGAAATCCGTTAAAATGGGCAATTCTGAATAGCTATGTTCAGCAGGCGGGAAAAATTGTATTCATTCGATGGAAGAATTTAAATTATAAGCAGTTAAATTTTTTCGTTTAGTAGAGAAAGCTTCTCAAATAATAAAAATTAAATACAATACTCTCACTAAGGAAATTAAAGATCCTATAGATGAAATTATGTTTCATAGAGTATACGCGTCAGGGTAATCTGAGTAACGTCGAGGTATTCCTCTTAATCCTAAAAAGTGCTGAGGAAAAAATGTTAAATTTACTCCGATAAATATAATAAAAAATTGAATTTTTAAGTACTTATTGTTTAAGGTTAGCCCAGTAAATAAGGGGAATCATTGGACAAACCCTGCTATAATCGCAAAGACAGCTCCTATAGATAAAACATAATGAAAATGAGCGACTACATAATAAGTATCATGTAAAACAATATCAATAGAAGAATTAGCTAAAATAACTCCGGTTAATCCTCCTACAGTAAATAAAAAAACAAACCCTAGGGCTCATAAACTTACGGGGGAATAAGTAATTTGAGTCCCATGAAGGGTTGCTAGTCAACTAAAAATTTTAATACCGGTAGGAACTGCAATAATTATTGTTGCAGAGGTAAAGTAAGCTCGAGTATCAACATCTATTCCTACTGTGAATATATGGTGGGCTCAAACGACAAATCCTAGTAATCCAATTGCTATTATAGCATAAATTATTCCTAGTGTGCCGAATGCTTCCTTTTTTCCTCTTTCTTGCCTAATAATATGAGAAATTATTCCAAATCCTGGTAAAATTAAAATGTATACTTCAGGGTGTCCGAAGAATCAAAATAAATGTTGGTAAAGGATAGGATCACCACCTCCTGAGGGGTCAAAAAAGGTGGTATTTAAATTTCGATCCGTTAAAAGTATAGTAATGGCTCCTGCTAAAACAGGTAATGAAAGGAGTAATAATACTGCTGTAATAGCGACTGCTCATACAAATAAAGGTATTCGGTCTAATGTCATTCCAGCAGGTCGTATATTAATAATGGTAGTAATAAAATTGACTGCTCCTAAAATAGAAGAGATTCCGGCTAAATGAAGGCTGAAAATAGCAAGATCCACAGAGGATCCTCCGTGAGCGATATTAGATGAAAGTGGGGGGTACACTGTTCATCCAGTACCCGCTCCTCTTTCGACAATTCTTCTTATGAGAAGTAAAGATAGTGACGGGGGGAGAAGTCAAAATCTTATATTGTTTATTCGAGGGAATGCTATATCAGGGGCTCCAAGTATTAAAGGCACTAGTCAATTTCCAAATCCACCAATTATAAATGGTATTACTATAAAGAAAATTATAATGAAAGCATGAGCGGTTACGATAACATTATAAATTTGGTCATTCCCAATTAAAGAGCCGGGGGAACCGAGCTCAGTTCGAATTAAAATTCTTAGGGATGTTCCAATTATTCCTGATCAGGCTCCAAAAATAAAATAAAGGGTCCCAATATCTTTGTGATTAGTGGAAAATAGCCATTTATTCGATGGGGTGGCCGATTATAAGCGATAAATTGTAAATTTATTTATGAAACTTCTGTTTCCCCCATCAAATGGCTTTATAGTCAACAATGATATTAAATTGCAAATTTAAAGGTAAATTCAAATTTTGAAGCTTTTATTTCAAAAATTCTGAGGTAAATAAAATTTTAACCCCCTCCTAAAGGGAATCTCTAAGCCACAAGGCTTAGAGAGCCTCTATTTGCAACTTTGAAGGTTGTTAGTTTGGTTTTTAACTTAAATCCTTAGGATTAAACTCTAAGGATAAACGTTATAGTTAAAAGACCTGAAAGAGAACAAAAATTTAATATTATTGTTGAAAATTTGATTTTAATTTTGTTAAATTGAATATTTTCACAAGAGTATATTGATAGTGCTCTAAATGTTATTCGTATGTAAAAATATAAGGTTACTAAAGTTAGGATAATTAGAATTGTTCCTAAAAAGTAAAAATTATTTTCAATTAAAAAATTAATTGTTATTCATTTTGGTATAAACCCTAAGAGGGGGGGGAGTCCTCCTAAAGAAAAAAAATTTAAAATGAATATAATTTTTACTAATTTATTAGAATTTATTGAATTAAAAAGTTGTTTTATATAGTAAATATTTAAATTTTTAAGGATTAAAATGATATTAATTGAAATGATTGTGTAGACTGTGAAATATACTAGTCAAATTGAAATTGATGATATTATTCTTGCAATTATTCATCCGATGTGATTAATTGAGGAAAATGTTAAAATTTTACGTAATCTAATTTGATTTATTCCTAAAATTCCTCTAATAATTGATGATAAAATGATAATTATCGATAAAAATATTGTTATATTTAGGTTATACATTAAAATAATTATTGGTGCAATTTTTTGTCAGGTTAGTATAATTAAACATAAATTTCAGTTTAATCCTTCTATAACTTCAGGAAACCAAAAATGGAAGGGGGCAGCTCCTATTTTGGTTAAAAATCCTGAATTTATTATAATATTTACATATAGATTAGAATTTTGGGGGATAAATTCTTCTAAATGTAAATTTATAATAATTGTTAATAGAATGATGGCTGATGCTAATGTTTGTGTGATAAAATATTTAATTGATGCTTCTGAAGGGAATAGATTTTTTCTTCTTTTTATTAGGGGGATAATAGAAAGAAGATTAATCTCTAAGCCTATTCATATAGAAAATCATGATATAGAGGAAACTGTTAATAAAGTTCCAAAAATTATTGAATTAAAAAATAAAATTTTATAAAATTTAATTAAAAAGAAAAGGATTGAACCTTTATAAGTGGGGTATGAACCCAGTAGCTTAATTAGCTTACCTTTTTTACATTTTATTATATGAGGTATAAGGATTTTTGATATCCTAGGGAATAGTTTAATTCTATTAAATGTAATGAAGGTACAATGCACATAATCTACTCTATCAAAGTATTCCTTTTTTCAGGCACTCCATT